AGAATCTACTTCAACCGATATGCCCTTAGGCACGGCCATACATAACATAGAAATCACACTTGGAAAGGGTGGACAATTAGCTAGAGCAGCGGGTGCTGTAGCGAAACTGATTGCAAAAGAGGGTAAATCGGCCACATTAAAATTACCATCTGGGGAGGTCCGTTTGATATCCAAAAACTGCTCAGCAACAGTCGGACAAGTGGGTAATGTTGGGGTGAACCAGAAAAGTTTGGGTAGAGCCGGATCTAAGCGTTGGCTAGGCAAGCGTCCCGTAGTAAGAGGAGTCGTTATGAACCCTGTAGACCATCCCCATGGGGGTGGTGAAGGGAGGGCCCCAATTGGTAGAAAAAAACCCACAACCCCTTGGGGTTATCCTGCGCTTGGAAGAAGAAGTAGAAAAAGGAATAAATATAGCGATAGTTTGATTCTTCGTCGCCGTAATAAATAGGAGAGAAAATCGAGAATATGTTTCTTCGTCTTTACAAAAGAAAAAAAGATAGGAGTAATTAGCTGTGACACGTTCACTAAAAAAAAATCCTTTTGTTGCTAATCATTTATTAGGAAAAATTGAAAAGCTCAACATGAGGGGGGAAAAAGAAATAATAGTAACTTGGTCCCGGGCATCTACCATTATACCCACAATGATCGGCCATACAATTGCTATTCATAATGGAAAAGAGCATTTGCCTATTTATATAACAGATCGTATGGTGGGTCATAAATTGGGAGAATTTGCACCTACTCTTAATTTCCGGGGACATGCGAGAAACGATATGAAATCTCGTCGTTAATGTTAATAACAATAAAGTGAATATAGGTGCTCATCGTTCATTGGTGGGAGGTGAACCTTATGATAAAGAGGGACCCGGACGTAGAAGTATACGCTTTAGGTCAACATATATGTATGTCTGCGCACAAAGCGCGAAGAGTAATTGATCAGATTCGTGGGCGTTCCTACGAGGAAACACTTATGATACTAGAACTCATGCCTTATCGAGCGTGTTATCCAATTTTTAAATTGGTTTATTCTGCAGCAGCAAATGCTAGTCACAATATGGGTTTCAAGGAAACAGATTTAATCATTAGTCAAGCCGAAGTCAACGAGGGTACTATCGTGAAAAAGTTAAAACCTCGAGCTAGAGGACGTAGTTATCCGATAAAAAGACCCACCTGTCATATAACTATTGTATTGAAAGATACATCTAAAGATGAAGAATATCACATATGGTTAAGAAAATCTGGATGGGTATATATAGATAAATATACAGATGTTAGAGAGAGGTATCTATGTATGATAGAGCGGGACAAGCTGGAATGGGCTAATGGTGTTATTAGAGAGAGGCATATATGTATGAACAGACTGGAATGGGCTAATGGAGAAAGCCTGGAATGGGCTAATGAAGAAAGCGAGGATGAGGATGTATGGGACAAAAAATAAATCCACTTGGTTTCAGGCTTGGTACAACCCAAAAGCATCATTCCCTTTGGTTTGCACAACCAAAAAGTTATTCTGAGGGTCTCCAGGAAGATCAAAAAATACGGGATTGTATCAAGAATTATGTACAAAAAAATATGAGAATATCTTCAGGTGTCGAGGGAATTGCACGTATAGAGATTCAAAAAAGAATCGATCTGATCCAGGTCATAATCTATATGGGATTCCCAAAATGGTTAATAGAGGGTAAACCACGAGGAATCGAAGAATTACAGATCAATGTACAAAAAGGGTTTAATTCTGTGAACCGAAAACTCAACATTGCTATCACAAGAATTGCAAAACCTTATGGAAACCCTAATATTCTTGCAGAATTTATAGCCGGACAATTAAAAAATAGAGTTTCATTTCGAAAGGCAATGAAAAAAGCTATTGAATTAACTGAGCAAGCAGATACAAAAGGAATTCAAGTACAAATTGCAGGACGTATCGACGGAAAAGAAATTGCACGTGTCGAATGGATCAGAGAAGGTAGGGTTCCCCTACAAACCATTCGAGCTAAAATTGATTATTGTTCGTATACAGTTCGAACTATTTATGGGGTATTAGGCATCAAAATTTGGATATTTGCGGACGAGAAATAATGGTCCCTTCTTTTACTTTCCGTTCTATCCAGCGATGGGCCAAAAAATGACAAACCCTTTCATTCTTTTTCCGTTCAATCAAAAATGATCAATTCCAATTCTTCTAATTCTATAGGGTTGAATAAAAATTCGATTGACCTTTGGTATAATTGCTATGCTTAGTGTGTGACTCGTCGGTTTTTTATTTATTTAGGTCTAGGTTAGGATTAAAAAAACAAAGGATGACCCATAGTATGAACTAATAACTATGGAACTAATAATCAGCTCATTGCTTCATATTATCTGGATCCAAAGAAGCAGTCACTATATGATGTATCGATCATATGGTTGTAGCAACTGAAATCTTTTTACATAAAAGAAAAAGAAACCTGATTATGGGTTGTGAAGCGAAAATAAAAGGATGTGGATAAATGGAAGGGCGAGAGAAAGAGAGAAGGAGAATATCAATGATATATGATTCCAATATGTATGGTCTATGAATCATTTCATACAAAGGCAGTGTAATAAAGCATCAATATGGATTTGGCCATAATAAATATTAATATAATAATTAAATGAATCTGGTTCATAGGAAAAAAGAAAAAAGAGTACCGAGTCAATAAAGACTGAGTAGATTGATTCAGGAACAACAAATTCAATTAGGAGCTCCATTGCAGAATTCAGGCCTAGCCATTAATCAAGAAGCGATGGGAACGACGGAACCCGTGACTGCAGAAGATTCTATTGAAAACGAATTCTAATGATTCATTGGGTGGGATGGCGGAAAGAACCAGGAACCAATTCATTTATTCTGAGAGGTCATGAGCCAACCATACGAATGAAACAGATATTGAAAGAGTCAATATTCGCCCGCGAAATCTTTATTGGATTGCTAAGTTTTGGGGGATTCAATTCAATAAAGGTAAAAATAAAGATTCGTTATAATTATAAAAAATTAAATAAATTCTAATCGAAATATATGTCTAGTTGTATATACAACCCAAGATATTAAAATTTTTACGTGACAGATTAGATCTCAAAAAATCCCAGGATTCCGCGTATTATTAATTAAATACATATTTGTAATATTATGGAATCGTTTCATTCGCGAGGAGCTGGATGAGAAGAAACTCTCATGTCCGGTTCTGCAGTAGAGATGGAATTGAGAAACAACCATCAACTATAACCCCAAAAGAACCAGATTCCGTAAACAACATAGAGGAAGAATGAAGGGAATATCTTATCGAGGCAATCGTATTAGTTTCGGTAGATATGCTCTTCAGGCACTTGAACCCGCTTGGATCACATCTAGACAAATAGAAGCAGGGCGACGAGCAATGACACGATATGCGCGTCGTGGTGGAAAAATATGGGTACGTATATTTCCAGACAAACCTGTTACAGTAAGACCTACGGAAACGCGTATGGGTTCGGGGAAAGGATCTCCCGAATATTGGGTATCCGTCGTTAAACCGGGTCGAATACTTTATGAAATGGGTGGAGTATCAGAAATTGTAGCCAGAGAAGCTATTTCAATAGCTGCGTCCAAAATGCCTATACGAACTCAATTCCTTATTGCGGAATAAGGGTGTGCAACCAAACCAAAGGGGTCTTTGTGATGAAAAAACAACCGTAAGTTTTTTTTTTTTGACAAACAATATTTCTTTATTTTCCTTTGCCCTTTCTTTGCATTGACAGAAACGATAAAAAAAAATGATATGATTCAACCTCAGACCCATTTAAATGTAGCGGATAACAGCGGGGCTCGAAAATTGATGTGTATTCGAATCATAGGAGCTAGTAATCGCCGATATGCTCATATTGGTGACGTTATTGTTGCTGTAATCAAAGAAGCAGTGCCCAATATGCCCCTAGAAAGATCAGAGGTGATCAGAGCTGTAATTGTACGTACATGTAAAGAACTCAAACGTGACAACGGTATGATAATACGATATGATGACAATGCAGCAGTTGTCATTGATCAAGAAGGAAATCCAAAAGGAACTCGAGTTTTTGGTGCGATCGCTCGGGAATTGAGACAGTTGAATTTTACTAAAATAGTCTCATTAGCTCCTGAGGTATTATAAATACTAATAGACGAGACCCTGATATGATATAGTAGGGTCTCGGAAATATATTAAATTCATTTAGTAGATTGATTGTGTATCACGTATATCCCTTAATAATTCATAAAAAAAAAAAGAAAAAAAGAGCATGTTGATTATATCAAAATTCGGAGGCACCAATAATTATAGCTCATCATGGGTAGGGACACTATTGCCGACATAATAACTTCTATACGAAATGCTGACATGGATAAAAAAGGAACGGTTCGAATAGCATCTACTAATATCACCGAAAACATTGTTAAAATACTTCTACGAGAAGGCTTTATAGAAAACGTGAGAAAACATCGAGAAAGCAACAAATATTTCTTGGTTTCAACCCTGCGACATAGAAGGAATAGGAAAGGACCCTATAGAACTATTTTAAAACGTATCAGCCGACCCGGTCTACGAATCTATTCCAACTATCAACGAATTCCTAGGATTTTAGGGGGAATGGGTATTGTAATTCTTTCTACTTCTCGAGGTATAATGACAGACCGAGAGGCTCGACTAGAAAGAATCGGAGGAGAAATTTTGTGTTATATATGGTGATCCTTCTAGTATCCGAATTGGATCGGTAACTTCCTATTTGTGAAAAAAACAAAAATAAATAAAACGAGGAAGGACTGGTTGTCTAATATCACTCCTCCTCCATTAGTTGATACTTCAAGGGGGTTACCTGGAATGAAAGAACAAAAATGGATTCATGAAGGTTTAATTACTGAATCACTTCCCAATGGTATGTTCCGGGTTCGTTTAGATAATGAAGATCTGATTCTAGGTTATGTTTCAGGAAGAATCCGACGTAGTTTTATACGGATACTGCCGGGAGATAGAGTCAAAATCGAAGTAAGTCGTTATGATTCAACCAGGGGGCGTATAATTTATAGACTCCGCAACAAAGATTCGAATGATTAGGTGTCTTTTTTAACATGACTTTCGTGGGGATACAACTAGAGGTTCAAAATTTCAAGAGACTTATTTTCTTCCAAAGAGTAGATTCGGAATTAAGGTAAGGGATGACAAATATGAAAATAAGGGCCTCCGTTCGTAAAATTTGTGAAAAATGTCGACTGATCCGTAGGCGGGGACGAATTATAGTAATTTGTTCCAACCCGAGACATAAACAAAGACAAGGATAATCCTTCTAAAAAAGGACTCTCTAAAGGACCCAATGTACAAATAAAGGATCTGTTTTAACCTGAAATGGATATATCCATATATCTCTGACTCATATTTATGAGATGATAAAATATGGCAAAACCTATACCAAGAATTGGTTCACGTAGGAATGGACGCATTGGTTCACGTAAGAATGGACGTAGAATACCAAAAGGAGTTATTCATGTTCAAGCAAGTTTCAACAATACCATTGTAACGGTTACAGATGTACGGGGTCGGGTGGTTTCTTGGTCCTCCGCCGGTACTTGTGGGTTCAGGGGCACAAGAAGAGGGACGCCGTTTGCTGCTCAAACCGCAGCAGGAAATGCGATTCGTACAGTAGTAGATCAGGGTATGCAACGAGCAGAAGTCATGATAAAAGGTCCTGGTCTCGGAAGAGATGCAGCATTACGAGCCATTCGTAGAAGTGGTATACTATTAAGTTTCGTACGGGACGTAACCCCTATGCCACATAATGGATGTAGACCTCCTAAAAAAAGACGTGTGTAGAAATAAGAATTGAACAGATTTCAAGAGAAATAAATGATTCAATGATCTGATCAAATAATATTACTATGCTTCGAGAGGAAGTAGCAGTATCTACTCGGACACTACAGTGGAAGTGTGTTGAATCAAGAGCGGACAGTAAGCGTCTTTATTATGGCCGTTTTATTCTGTCTCCGCTTATGAAAGGTCAAGCCGATACAATAGGCATCGCGATGCGAAGGGCTTTGCTTGGAGAAATAGAAGGAACATGTATCACACGTGCAAAATCTGAGAAGATACCACATGAATATTCTACCATAGTAGGTATTGAAGAATCCGTACATGAAATTTTAATGAATTTGAAAGAAATTGTATTTCGAAGTAATCTGTATGGAACTCGCGACGCATCCATTTGCGTCAGGGGTCCCGGATACATAACTGCTCAAGACATTATCTCACCGCCTTCTGTGGAAATTGTTGATCCTACACAGCATATAGCTAACCTAACGGAACCAATTGATTTGGGTATTGGATTACAAATCGAGAGGAATCGCGGATATCGTATGAAAACACCAAATAACGCCCAAGATGGAAGTTTTCCTATAGATGCTGTATTCATGCCTGTTAGAAATGCGAATCATAGTATTCATTCTTATGGGAATGGAAATGAAAAACAAGAAATACTTTTTCTAGAAATATGGACGAATGGAAGTTTAACTCCTAAAGAAGCACTTCACGAAGCCTCCCGTAATTTGATTGATTTATTTATACCTTTTCTGCATGCGGAAGAACAGGACATAAATATAAAGGACAATCAAAACGGAGTTACTATACCCCTTTTTACCTTTCATGATAGGTTGGATAAACTAAGGAAAAACAAAAAAGAAATAGCATTGAAATGTATTTTTATTGACCAATCAGAATTGCCTCCCAGGATCTATAATTGCCTCAAAAGGTCCAATATATATACATTATTGGACCTTTTGAATAAGAGTCAAGAAGATCTTATGAAAATTGAACATTTTCGCATAGAAGATGTAAAACAGATATTAGACATTCTACAAAAGCATTTCGCAATTGATTTACCGAAGAATAAGTTTTCATTTTTAAATCCATTGGAATGATTTCATCTTTTTTTATTTTCTTCTTTTATTTCTTTATATTTATAAAAGAAAAAAATAAAATTGATTTTGAATCTTCAGCACGATTCGTATATTCGGGATAGATCTAGAATTCCATTGAAGAATTCCATTGAATAGATGTATCTAGGGAATAGTCGCTTCAAAGTGAATCCTCCCTAGATACATACTTCGTGGTTTTTTATTTCTATTTCACGGTTGAGTCAATTTGAAAAAGACCTAAAGTTAGAGATTTATCAATAGGTAATGTTGCTCCAATACCCAACCAAAGGGCTACTGCGGTACCAATCAAAAAGACGGTTGTAGCTACTGGACGACGAAATGGGTTTTGGAATTTATTAACATTCTCCAAAAAGGGTACTGTCAATAATCCCGCTGGTACTGAAACCATTAAAAGAACCCCCAATAACTTATTTGGTACTGTACGTAGTATTTGAAATACGGGAAAGAAATACCATTCGGGTAATATTTCCAAAGGAGTTGCAAATGGATCCGCAGGTTCGCCAATCATTGACGGTTCTAGAACCGCTAAACCTACGTTACATGCAATAGTACCTAGAATTACTACTGGAAAAATATATAAAAGATCATTGGGCCACGCGGGTTCCCCATAATAATTATGACCCATCCCTTTCGCCAATTTAGCTCTTAATACAGGATCATTCAAGTCAGGTTTCTTTGTTATTGGGATAGGTGAATTCATATGGATACATCCCCCGAAGGAACCGGACATGATAATTTTTAATCATCCGGCTCGAGCAAGAATCAAAGGAATCAAATAGATCCATATAAAATTAAAATCTATATGTTATCCATATCCACACATATATGACTCTATGTAATGTAAGAAAAGATTTACTGTATGCAATTTTCCAACTATCCATTGCAAAGAATTAAGTTCTTACAGGTAAATGCTCAATACCCAAGTAGGCTTACAAATTTGATCATGATCAAGTGCGTTTTGGGTCGTCTCATACCTTGCGATTGTGTTTCTCCCCAAAATCTCTTGAGTCTTCTTACATACAAAGGTTTTACTTGTTACTAATATAGTCTAGCCTCTGTTCTTCTTTAGATCCCTTGTTTCACTCCGATAGTATCATAGATCGGAATCGATGCAAAGGAAATGAATGCATTTCCATACTATTAAGTAAGTGCAATAGCAATAGATAGAGCATAATCTGGATCGTGCCACAGCACATCACTTATTCTATTCTACTAGATCTTACGGAGCCTGTTTATGCACGACAGGATTCGGCTCTGATCATAGAAAAAATTCTCCTCGAGCGAACCAGCCTATCCTCTGTATGGGGCTTACGCGGTGGTTGGAACAGAGACACATTTGGTTGTAAATTCCAATGTGGCGGATAAAATCATATATCTGCACAGGCCAATCAATAGTTCAAGCCACACACTCCCATAATCCATTTTCTCTTCGGAGAATCCACTTCAACTATTCATATCAAATAAATAATACAATATTGCGGAGTTGAAGGTAAATATCCAAATGAATGTCTTATTTTTTTTTTCAATAATCCATATTTCTAGCAATGAAATACTATTGTTCCTTCCCAAAATGATATATGATTGATTACAAATATCTACGGCCTGTCTTCGCTATAAAGGACCAGAAATACCTTGCTTACGTATCATTAGGAAATGCATTAACATAAATACGGCAGTAAGCAGAGGCAATACAAAAGTGTGTAAACTATAAAAACGAGTCAAAGTAGATTGACCCACACTAGCACTTCCGCGTAATAACTCGACCAAGGGGGATCCTATTACAGGAATAGCGTCAGGCACGCCTGTCACGATTTTTACTGCCCAATAACCAATTTGGTCCCGAGGTAAGGAATAACCAGTTACACCAAAAGATGCGGTCAATACAGCCAGAACCACACCTGTAACCCAAGTCAATTCGCGCGGTTTTTTAAACCCACCGGTAAGATACACACGAAATACGTGCAAGATCATCATTAAGACCATCATACTTGCCGACCATCGATGAACTGATCGGATTAACCAACCAAAGTTAGCTTCAGTCATTATGTATTGAACCGAGGCAAAGGCCTCGGTAACGGTCGGGCGGTAGTAAAAAGTCATAGCAAACCCCGTAGCTACTTGTACTAAAAAACAAGTAAGCGTAATCCCTCCTAGACAATAAAATATGTTGACATGAGGGGGAACATATTTACTAGTTATATCATCTGCAATCGCCTGAATCTCGAGACGCTCTTCGAACCAATCATATACTTTATTGAGATAGGTAAACTAAGGGGACTCCCCCTCTTAGAACCGTATATGAGAATTTAATCTCGTACAGCTCAAGCGGAAACACCCAAATACTGGTTACAACGGATATGTAATAGAAAGTTTAAAACTGCTTATCACTTCTTATCCCTGAGTCAATCTTCTCTCTGAAGATACGAAGGACAAAAAACCCCGAAGCTCCTCTTTGTGATGATAATGCCAAAATATCAAGTCGGCTCATTCGTCTTTATGTTGATCGTTACAGGCCTCTTGAATCTTCTCTTTCCCTATTTTATTTATTTTGAGTTGTTTTGTTGTTTTTCTTTGTGTGTAATGTGGATTTACTTTTGTTTTTTATTATTGATAGGAATTCTCTTGTTGAGACCCTATGAATCGATTGAAACCTCAGATTCATACTAGAACCACGATGATTCAATAAAGCCCCCAAGCTAAGCCCAAAGGTTCTCTGAGTAAGAACCATTTGATCATCACTTATTCAATGAATAGATGTAATGACTCAAAATCCAGAGAAACATTTGTCCTTCGGCCAAAATCCCGCTTATGCTTATATTTTGACCGAAGAAAAACCCTTCGATTTAGAATTATAACTCTTTTCTTTCAAATTTTTTGAGTCCGGTCGCGAGGTCTGAATAGTAGGTATGAATCATAGTGCAAATATTTCTTGATCTATTCCATGGATTCCGTGCTACAGATATTAGAATGAATATCCGACGAGGTAGAACCATCTCGATAGAGATGACAGACCCATTTTCTGTACTATCAATAGGATCAATTATAACAAGTCACACACTCATATTCCGGAAATACCGAAACAAAGGAATTCCACGGTCGAGCTACCAGAATGCCCTAGAAATACGAGTTCTAAGTAATTCATTTTGGCTTGAAAAGCCGGGACTTCGTGGTTCTTATGGACCTAATTCATTGAAATTCCGTCCAGTAAAACGGAAGAATTATAAATCTCCAAAATAATACATAGGAATACCGCAAATAAAGCCATTGCGACACCCATCAAAGGAGTAGTTCCCCATCCAGGAGCTACTTTACCATATTCCGAATTCAATGGTTTCAATAAAGCCCCTACAGTTGTTCGTCTTGGACCAGATCTAGAACTACCCTCAACGGTTTGTGTAGCCATAAATACTATTGCATTGGTTGAGATCTGTTGACTTTGTATACCATTCCGTTGTAAATAAACGATCTTATCATAGATCCATTGTGGTCTTGAAATTATATAATAATGGAAACAGCAACCCTAGTCGCCATCTTTATATCTGGTTCACTTGTAAGTTTTACCGGGTACGCCTTATATACCGCTTTTGGGCAACCCTCTCAACAACTAAGAGATCCATTCGAGGAACACGGGGACTAATTGAAGTAATGAGCCTCCCTACGGGGGGGCTCATTACTTCAATTGAGATAGAGATAATGAAAAATCATTTCACCTTTTTAGTCGGAACCTTAGGCGGTTCTCTAAAAAAGATAGCGAAAAAAATGATCCCTAGAGTCGAGACTAAGAGGAATGTATAAACCAATGCTTCCATAGATTCGATCGTGGTTTACAATTATAGCTTCCACACCTGTTCATTTGGGATCGGCTCCCAGATAAGATAAAGAAAGGACAAGAGTCAAAGAAAAGACACGGTGATTCAAATCAAGATTTATCTGGTACCCTATGTCAAATCAAAAAAATAAAAGAGAGGTAAAAGATACCAGAGCAATGTTGTCTCAGACTACCTGTCTCCTTGTAGTTGGATCTCCAAGTTTTTGGAATGCCCCAAATTCCACTTGAGCATCCAAATCTGGGTCAATACCAGCAAAAACATCTCTGAACAAGGTTCTAGCACCATGCCAAATGTGTCCGAAAAAGAAGAGCAAAGCAAATGAAGCATGCCCAAAAGTGAACCAACCCCTTGGACTGCTACGAAAAACACCATCAGATTTCAAAGTAGCACGATCTAATTCAAAAATTTCACCCAATTGAGCCCGTCTAGCGTATTTTTTCACAGTAGCGGGATCACTATAACTGACTCCATTGAGTTCGCCGCCACAGAACTCAACAGTTACACCTACTTGTTCGACACTATACTTTGATTCTGCCCTTCTAAAAGGAACATCGGCTCTCACAATTCCGTCTCCGTCTACCAAAACTACTGGAAATGTTTCAAAAAAAGTAGGCATACGACGTACAAAAAGCTCACGGCCTTCTTTATCTCTAAAGATAGGATGTCCTAACCATCCAACAGCTATTCCATCCCCGTTGTCCATTGAACCCGCTCTGAATAATCCCCCTTTTGCTGGATTATTGCCGATGTAATCATAAAAAGCTAATTTTTCGGGAATTTTAGACCAAGCTTCTGATAAACTCTGATTTTCGGCTAGCCCGGCGCTAACTCTTCGATATATTTCTTGCTGGAAGTATCCTTGATCCCATTGATAACGAGTGGGACCAAATAATTCAATCGGGGTCGTTGCCGAACCGTACCACATAGTTCCAGCAACAACAAAAGCTGCAAAAAAGACAGCAGCGATACTACTAGAAAGGACAGTTTCAATATTACCCATACGTAATCCTTTATATAGACGTTGGGGCGGACGAACACTAAGATGGAAGAGGCCCGCTAATATGCCCAATGTGCCTGCTGCAATATGATGAGAGGCTATTCCTCCCGGAACAAAAGGATCAAAACCTTCTACGCCCCACGCGGGATTTACGGATTGTACTTTTCCAGTTAGTCCATAAGGATCGGACACCCATATTCCAGGACCATACAAGCCTGTTACATGAAATGCGCCAAACCCAAAGCAAGCTACCCCGGAGAGAAATAAATGAATTCCAAAGATCTTGGGCAAATCCAAAGATGGTTTTCCTGTACGTTCATCACAGAATATTTCTAGATCCCAATACGTCCAATGCCAAATAGCTGCCAAGAAGCACAAGCCAGAAAACACAATATGTGCCCCGGCCACACCTTCGTAACTCCAAATACCCGGATTCGTTATAGTCCCTCCTGTGATACTCCAACCGCCCCATGAATTGGTTATTCCTAAACGAGTCATGAAGGGTATAACGAACATACCTTGTCTCCACATTGGATCAAGAACGGGGTCAGAGGGATCAAAAACCGCTAATTCGTATAGGGCCATCGAACCGGCCCAACCAGAAACTAGAGCTGTATGCATTATATGGACAGAAAGCAACCGACCGGGATCATTTAATACAACGGTATGAACACGATACCAAGGCAAACCCATGGAAATACCCCTTTATCAAAGAAAAATAAACACTATGTGACTTTATCGCATTGGAAAAGACTCTGCTTATGCTATGGACTTACCCTTTTCAATGGATTATCTCGGAGCAAGGGTGAATATTTATTCCATTCCGTTGGTAATAACGGAACAATTCTGTTCGTAGGAACAAAGAGAAGCAAATCTATTCTATACCCAATAAGTACCAATACGCAATGGGGGGATTGGTCCCATTTTCTATGAGCGAATGCATATATACTTGTTCATCATTTGAACAGCCCGGCCCGTTCATAAGAATTTTTCTTTATTAATTCCGTCTTCTTCGATAAACTTTCCAATCTATGGATAAAATCCGAAAAACAGCAATATTATGAAAATAATAAAAACCCATTGTTACGTTTCCACATCAAAGTGAAATATAGTACTTAATCCCTTTTTCTTTCATTTAATGCCTATTGGTGTTCCAAAAGTACCTTTTCGGATTCCTGGAGAGGAAGATTCAGTTTGGGTTGACGTATAGTGCGACTTGTCGGACATATTGGGTCATATGGGATTTCCCCGTTTTCTCCCCCGATCGAGATATCCTCTGTTTCACCCAAGAAAGATTGATTGAACCCTCAATAATTTGGAGCGTGAAGTGCAATTAGAGCAATTTATTTGGGGGATCAATAGTAATATTTTCAATTAGAAGAATTTATGGTTGGCTTGGTTGGACCAATAAAATGAAGTATCCAGGCTCCGTTCATAAAATGCCCAATTGGTAAAATATGTATGATTACCGTTTGTATCATAAATGATTCCTATTTATACCATATGAGCGATCTCAAACTGCCAATCAACGGAGTAATATGATGACTCCATCGAATATTTGTATTTGGCGGAAGACATGAAATGAATTGAAAAAAAAAAGAAGTCTTAGCAAACAAAAGAAGTGGTATTGGGATCACTTGTCCTATATGTGCAAATTGAGATCGGGTAGATCTTTACCCGGAGTAGAGCATAAACCTAAAAGAATTGAAGAGGCCCATTCAGGAACAAGAAAATGACATCGTAATTTGGATTTAATTTCGATGAAACAATATATCAATGAGAGGTTAGTTCGATAAGTTTAGTGAGTTCTTTTTTATGGGGAAGTGCGTCAAAACTCATCTTTCTTTAAAAATAGAAGAAAAAGCCCGCTATGAAAAAATAAAACCAAAATCAAGAGGGCTGGGATCGATACATTGATTCTTTTTTTCGCAATTTGTTTTTTTTGAACCGTATGCATCCAAAGGTGCGTGTACGGTTCCTAAGGGATACAATTTTGTCCTAATCAACCGACTTCATCGAGAAAGAATACTTTTTTTAGGCCAACACGTTGATAGCGAGATCTCGAATCAACTTATTGGTCTCATGATATATCTCACTATAGAGGATGATAGCAAGGATGTTTATTTGTTTATAAACTCTCCCGGCGGATGGGTAACACCCGGAATCGCTATGTATGATACTATGCAATTTGTGCAACCAGATGTACATACAATATGCATGGGATTAGCCGCTTCAATGGGATCTTTCATCCTGGTCGGAGGAGAAATTACCAAACGTCTAGCATTCCCTCACGCTTGGCGCCAATGAGTTTTTTATTTGAGAGAAAAAATAAGACTATGCCTTCGCCATATAGAATATGAATAATAAGTAATAATAGCATGGCACTTCGAGTTCGATATGAACAAACCATTATTGTTTTTTCATAAGATTCCGTATCGAGAGAGTAGTATGAGACAAAAGGTATTTCCGATTTGATCTTATCTATCGGGGGTCCATTTCAGCGTCACAAACTTTTTTGTTTTCACACCAGAGGCCTCTTTCCAATATTTATGTTATGAAAGAGTATTAAAATGAAAAAAAAAACAAGATCATTTTTTCCTTATTTGATCGGATCAAAAAGAAACTTTGGGATTGCTAAATCACAGACGAGATAAATATATAAAGCAACGGAACCATCATAGTATTTTTTAACTCTCCCGAAAGGAAGGGTGGTAAATGGATCATTTAACGATCTGGGTTTGATAGATCCTATGTTTTCTCTTTCTTCAATGGAAGGGAAAAGTCAATTCCATTCTAGAGCCGTATGCAATGCGCAAAAAATGCCTGTACGGTTGTTCAATTCTATCTTTTTTCTTGTTCTTAATTCTTTATCTCTTTCCTTCGCCCGATCGCGCGAGATAGAGGAAGCATTCATTATGTTATATCATCAGGGTAATGATCCACCAACCTGCTAGTTCTTTTTATGAGGCACAAACAGGAGAATTTGTCCTGGAAGCGGAAGAACTGCTGAAACTCCGCGAAACCCTCACAAGGGTTTATGTACAAAGAACGGGCAATCCGTTATGGATTGTATCCGAAGACATGGAAAGGGATGTTTTTATGTCAGCAACAGAAGCCCAAGCTCATGGAATTGTTGATCTTGTAGCGGTCGAAAATACCGGGGATTTCACGTAAATCCGTGATTCCATTTCATTTCGAACCATAATTGAATGAACTGTGAGTTGATATTTTATCCTCTTACCGAGGTAAAATGGGGTAAAATATTCAATGAAATGGAAGTAATTCATAATCATCCGGTTAGGATCGATCTAAACCAGCCCATTCTGTATATGATTCAGCATGCCAACTATTAAACAACTTATTAGAAACACAAGACAGCCAATCAGAAATGTCACAAAATCCCCCGCGCTTCGGGGATGTCCTCAGCGCCGAGGAACATGTACTAGGGTGTATGTGCGACTCGTTCAGATCATGAACCGGAACAAAAGAAAGAAGAAACTTTTGACAGTATCAATGATCAGTACCAATGAATAGGATAGAATGGAAGAACTCCATTCACTATCTAAACAAAAAAAATACCTCTATTGTGTATGAAATTTATGGTTTCCATTGGTATAAATCCAATCACCTCAATTGGAGATGAGAAGCAATTCCCCATTGGTAGCAAATGGTTATCCATTAAGCGGGGAAATGATATTTTAGAAGCAGAAAGATTATGCTCCCACTCTTGCAAGAACGGACTAACAGGGTCAGCTACCTAACCAACCTTCATAATTAAATGTCGTTACTATATGGGTAGATCTCATTGTGAAAAGACCTATTACTGGAGAGTTTATGGGTAGAGCCAAAGAGTGTGAACTGTACAAGTTACTAAATAGGGAAGGGGCTCCGGTGTATAGAAAGGACCTCACCGTTTAAAAAGTAACCATAGAAACGATGGAACCCACTATTTATTCATTTACTACTTAATTTATATTTAGTTTTACTATTTTTTGATACCGAGTATCGATATCGATACAATTTCTGATTTCGAGGCATTTCACCTCGAAAAGATAAAAAAATAGTGGTTGGGAAGGTCATAGTAGCAAAAGCCATTGGAATTTTTATTTTATACATCGGAAGAATCAGTTTTGTTATTAATAAACCAGGAGGAGGGAAAAGAATGACTGAAAGAAAAGAAATCAATTAGTTATTCATCAAAGTTTCATTTGATTCAATGACCAGAATTAGACGAGGATATATAGCTCGGAGACGTAGAACAAAAATTCGTTTATTTGCATCAACCTTTCGAGGGGCTCATTCAAGACTTACTCGAACTATTACTCAACAGAAAATGAGAGCTTTGGTTTCTGCTCATCGGGATAGGGGCAGGCAAAAGAGAGATTTTCGTCGTTTGTGGATCGCTCGTATAAATGCAGTAATTCGTGAGAATAGGGTATCCTATAGTTATAGTCGATTAATACACGATCTGCACAAGGGGCAGTTGCTTCTTAATCGTAAAATACTTGCACAAATAGCTATATCAAATAGGAATTGTCTTTACATGATTTCCAATGAGATCATTAAATAAGGGGATTGGAAGGAATCCACCAGAATGATTTAAACGGAGTTCCCCGGAGAATGAACTCCGGGAAGGTAGAGTATAAATTACTATGATAAAATAAAGTAGTAAAAATGAACGAACACGTTTCAATAATAAAAGATTTTTCTTCCCCGATTCTTTTTTGTTTCTTACGACATGACAATCCAATCTGGATTCTCTAGTTTTTGAACAAAACATCAATCTGAGTTGGGGTTCGGATTGGAATTTTGATTCAATTGATGCGTAGGCCTATTTATTTCTGGTTCTAGGACCAGTAGTTCTAGGGGTCGACTCGGTTCTCTCAAATTGTTTCTCATTATTAAGAAAAGGTAACGAAGATAAAATACGAGCTTGTTTTATAGCAATAGTAATTAATCGTTGTTGTTTCAAGGTTAATCTATTCACTCGTCTAGATAATATTTTTCCTTGTTCACTAATAAATCGACTAATTAAACTCATGTTTCTATAATCAATTCGATCCCCCGATCCAATTGGGGGCAAACGCCTACGAAAAGATCGCTTGGATTTAAGAAAAGGTCGCTTGGATTTATCCATGGTTTATTCCTTATCTCTAAAATCCTATTTCTGAATTCGAATTCATTTTGGATCCGACCGAAATAGGATTTGATTTGTTTCTATATATTATATGTAATTTAATTTTTTCTTGTTACTGTTACTTCGAAGGGTGGCACACACGCGCTCCGTTCGATCTATTTCTTTATCTCCCCATGAATTGTATGCTTGTAACAATAGGGACAGAATTTTCTCAACTCCAATCGACTAGGCGTATTGTGTCGATTCTTTTGAGTAATATATCTGGAAATGCCCGGTGATTCCTTATTAATACCGTTTCGGACACAGCTGGTACATTCCAAAATAACTCTTACTCTGACATCTTTACCCTTGGCCATGAACCTCCTTTGAATTTTGGATTCACCCAACTCTTCGATTTTCGATCCGAAACGAAGAAAAAAGTAAAAAAAAAAATAGAAGTTGCTAACTCGGAATCCAATTAGGAAAGATTTTGTTGCAATCAATAGAGTAATAATAATAAGTAATACAACAATTTCTAACTATCAATTATTTCTAATCCTAGTACAGTATTTCATTTAAGTATCTTGTATGATTTTGTTGCC